TTAGTGGAAAATGTCCCGAATAAACCCAACGAGTAACTAATAATCCTGTTATACAGGAAAAAGTCATTATCATCCCCTTTTCGGATGAATCATATAGTTTTACGATTTCATCGACTAAAAAAGTTATGAAATGAATTGTAATTACAATTGAAACAATCGAAAAAGAAATATGAGTTAATATATGCTCTAAAGTTGAAAATATCATAATTTTTTTTTAAGGAGTCCCATAATTATAAAAAGGAAATCGGAAATTGAATTCATTATAGGATCTATTTACTTTTTTTAGGAGATGACATGCCGCCACTCGGACTCGAACCGAGATGCTCTAGCACTGCTTCCTAAGAGCAGCGTGTCTACCAATTTCACCATAGCGGCTTGTCTTGAATTCATAATACCCTATGAATAAGCAATCGTCTAGATTTAAGAATTAAATTGTTGCAATATTTTTTAGGAAAGATTCAAATTGATGAATAAAAATTCGTTCAAATAGGTATTTGAAGGTTCATTATTTGAATTTAGGCTCTTAGTTTTAGTGTGTATTTTAGACTCTCCTCGACTTGAACTCTTGGAAAACTAGATAGTCCAACTATGAATTAAGGGATAGAACCCCCCAAAAAAAATTCTAAACCTTTTTGTTTTGTTTTAATGAACTGTTTTTGATTTATTTGATTTCAAACATCGAAACCAAAAAATCCATTTTATCAATGAACAAAAAAATTTTGGATCAGTAAAAATTGACACATATTTATCCAAAAAAATTTCTTAAGTGTTTTTGAGTGGATTGATGGCAATAAATATATGGGAATCTATATAGGAATTCATAGAAAATCCAAAAAGAAGAAAGTTGCACAAAAAGGTTTAGAATTTTAATCAATTAGTTTCAATGATTTTGATTTTTTACTCGCCTTTCTATAGAGAAAACGTGGATCTAGAGAAAAAAGAAAACCTTATATTCTTATATTATTGCTTATATTATTATAAGAAACAGGCTGATGGGGAAAATAATACTCCCCACCTTGGAAATGAGAAAATATACTAAAAAGACAATTACGTATCTTATGTTTTTTTGTCAAAAAAAAAAGGATTCTTTTTTTTTTTTGAATTCAGTACGGTAAAGAGAAAAATACTTATTCTAATTCTAAGAGCGAAACAAATTCCATTTCCTATTGATTAACTCAACAGGGAATGGAAAGCGGGAATTTTATTTTCGAAACGAAATGAGTCAATTTTTGAGTCAAACCGATTCAGATTATTGTAACATGTTATGTTTTATTACTTATTTTATTTGTTTGTTGCACAAAAAAACTTTTGGAATTCCCGGTAGAAATAGATTTCCCTAAGGAAAACGCTTTTAACGCTGCCCAATACCCCTTCCTTTTCCAAAAATTTTTACGAATACGCTTTTTTGATGCAGAAGTACGTTTTTTTGGAACTGCCATTTAAATAAAAATTAAGAGATTACTCATTGGTATAGCTGGATGTGAAAGACATCTATTGTTCAAAAGAAATTTGCGCTTTGCCAATTCATTATGTATTTCTTTTCTAGATAATATTTTTGATTCTCAAATCAAAAAGAATACATAAGATGCGTGAAAGATATGGGAAAATAGCATAAACTATTTTTATTACTAAAAAAAAAAGAATATTCTTTTTTTTTTTAGTAACTTGTCAAATTCGCGAAAAATATGCCTAATTTAACTTGAATTTGAAAATTCGAAGGAGACTAGTAATTAATCTGCTTTTTTCATATGATTTGACCAATTGTAACTTCTTGATTTGAATATTTGAAGTATTTAGCAGAAACTTCTAAAGAATAAGTATAAAAAGAAATAAAAATTCAAAAATTCTATTTCTATTTAAGTTATTAAGTTAGTGCATATTTTTATTTTTTTATTGACTCCTTTCAAAAAGAGGTAAGATCCGGTGAATCGGAAACAATTAATATTAATTAAGAATTAAAAAACTTTTTTTATGGAACAGACATATCAATATGCGTGGATCATACCTTTCCTTCCACTTCCAGTTCCTATGTTAATAGGAGTGGGACTTCTTCTTTTTCCGACAGCAACAAAAAATCTCCGTCGTATGTGGGCTTTTTCGAGTATTTTATTGTTAAGTATAGTCATGATTTTTTCAACTAATCTGTCTATTCAGCAAATAAAAAGTAGTTCTATCTATCAATATGTATGGTCTTGGACCCTCGATAATGATTTTTCTTTAGAATTCGGCTACTTGATCGATCCACTTACTTCTATTATGTCAATGTTAATCACTACTGTTGGAATTATGGTTCTTATTTATAGTGATAATTATATGGCTCACGATCAAGGATACTTGAGATTTTTTGCTTATATGAGTTTTTTCAGTACTTCGATGTTGGGATTAGTTACTAGTTCTAATTTGATACAAATTTATATTTTTTGGGAATTGGTTGGAATGTCTTCCTATCTATTAATAGGGTTTTGGTTCACACGAACTCCTGCAGCAAATGCTTGTCAAA